TACAGAAGGTGGTGAGATGATGTCTTGAGCAGTTACGTATCCCGGACCCTTAACACAAATAGATGCGTTGCGAGTTCCATACAGATTACTTCTCAATACAATTTCTTTCAAATTCATTAAAATTTCATGTACGGATTCTTCAATTCCTGCTATGTTAGAATATTCATGTGGTATCTTCTCAGATTTTGCACGTGTGATACAGGTTCCTTCCATTTCTCCAAGCAAAGATCTTCGCATCGCGATGCCTATCGTATCCCCTTGACCTCTCATAAGCGGAAACAAGATAAAACGGGCATAATTAAGACGCTTGCTGTCTGCTCTTGATTCAACACACTTCCACTGTAGTGGCCGAATTGTTATTTCCTCTCGAAGCATAGTACTATTATTTGATCGTTGAATCATTTATTTTTCTTGAACTTAAAATTGGTTCAATTCTTATTTCTACACACGTCTTTTTCTCGGAGGTCTACATCCATTATGTGGTAGAGGGGTTACGTCCCGTATCAAACTTACGCGTATACCACTTCTACAAATGGCTCGTAATGCTGCATCTCTTCCGGGACCAGGACCCTTTATCATGACTTCTGCTCGTTGCATACCCTGATCGACTACTGTACGAAGGGCATTTCCCGCTGCAGTTTGGGCAGCAAATGGTGTTGCTTTTCTTGCGGTTCTGAATCCACAAGTACCGGCGGAGGCCCAAGAAACCACCTGCCCCCGTACATCTGTAACCGTTACTATGGTATTATTCAAACCGGCTTGAACATGAATAACCCCCTTTGGGATTCTACGCCCACTTTTACGTGAACTAAAACGCCCGCCCCTGCGTGAGCTGAGATGTCCTTTCCTACGTGAACCAACTCTTGGTCTTATTATAATAGGTTTTGCCATATTTTGTCATCTCATAAATGGGAGTCAGATATATATGGATATATCCATTTCATGTTAAAACAGATCATTTGGACCTTTAGAGAGCCTCTATTGTCGATTTTTAGTTTAGATTCGAAGGATTATCCTTGTCTCTGTTTATGTCTCGGGTTGGAACAAATTACTATAATTCGTCCCCGCCTACGGATCAGTCGACATCTTTGACAAATTTTACGAACGGAGGCCCTTATTTTCATATTTGTAATTCCTTAATTTTTAATCTACTCCTTGGAAGAAAATAAGTCTCTTGCAATTTTGAGATACGAGTCCCCACGAAAGTAGTGTGAGTGTTGAAAAAGTTCCCCACGAAAGTAGTGTGAGTGTTGAAAAAGTCCCCTAGTCATTTGAATCTTTGTTGTTGAGTCGATAAATGATACGCCCCTTGGTTGAATCGTAACGACTTACTTCGATTTTTACTCTATCTCCTGGTAGTATCCGTATAAAACTACATCGGATCTTTCCTGAAATATACCCTAGAATCAGATCTTCATTATCTAAACGAACCCGGAACATGCCATTGGGCAGTGATTCCGTAATTAAACCTTCATAAACCCATTTTTGTTCTTTCATTCGAGGTAATCCCTTTGAAGTATCAATTCATGGAAGAAGAGTGATATTTGTATGCTTTTTTTTGTCACAAATAGGAAGTTACCGACCCAATTCGGATACCAGAAAGATCACCATATATAACACAAAATTTCTCCCCCGATTCTTTCTAGTCGAGCCTCTCGATCTGTCATTATGCCTCGAGAAGTAGAAAGAATTACCAGCCCCATTCCTCCTAAAATCTTAGGGATTTGTTGATAGTTAGAATAGATTCGTACACCGGGTCTGCTGATACGTTTTAAAATAGTTCGAGATGGCCCTTTTCTATACCTTCTTCTATATCGTAGGGTTGAAACTAAGAAATTTGTGTTCCTTTCTCGGTGTTTCCTCACGTTTTCGATAAAGCCTTCTCGTAGAAGTATTTTCACAATGTTTTCGGTGATATTAGTAGATGCTATTCGAACCAGTTCTTTGTTATCCATCTCTGCGTTTCGGATAGAAGTTATTATGTCGCCAATAGTGTCCCTACCCATGATGAGCTATAATTATTGGTGCCTTCGAGTTTTTTTTCAACATGCTCTTTTTTTCGTTATCAATTATTACTATTAAGGGATATACGTGAGACACAATCTACTAATTCATTGAATCTATTTCAGAGACACTCAAACTATCGCGGTCTCGCCTATGAGTCTTTATAATACCTCAGGGGCTAATGAGACTATTTTAGTAAAATTCAACTGTCTCAATTCCCAAGCGATCGCACCAAAGACTCGAGTTCCTTTTGGATTGCCTTTTTGATCAATGACAACTGCAGCATTGTCATCATATTGTATTATCATCCCATTGTCACGTTTGAGTTCTTTACATGTACGTACAACTACAGCTCTGATCACTTCTGATTTTTCTAGAGGCATATGAGGCACTGCTTCTTTGATTACAGCAACAATAATGTCACCAATATGAGCATATTGGCGATTACTAGCTCCTATGATTCGAATACACATCAATTTTCGAGCTCCGCTGTTGTCCGCTACATTTAAATGGGTCTGAGATTGAATCATAGCTTTTTTTGATCTTTTCTTTCAATCCAAAGAAAGGGCAAAAGAAAAAAGAAATATTGTTTGGCCAGAAAAAAACCAACCGCAGGTTGGTTTTCATCAGAAATACCCCTTTCCTTTGTTTTCATATCCTTATTCGACAATAAGGAATTGAGTTCGTATAGGCATTTTGGACGCAGCTATTGAAATAGCTTCTCTGGCTACTTTTTCTGATACCCCAACCATTTCATAAAGTATTCGACCCGGTTTTACAACAGATACCCAATATTCAGGCGATCCTTTCCCCGAACCCATACGTGTTTCCGTTGGTCTTATTGTAACAGGTTTGTCTGGAAATATGCGTACCCATACTTTTCCACCACGACGCGCATACCGTGTCATTGCTCGTCGTCCTGCTTCTATTTGTCTAGATGTGATCCAAGCCGGCTCAAGTGCCTGAAGAGCGTATCTACCGAAACAAATCCGATTGCCTCGATAAGAAACGCCACGCATTCTTCCTCTATGTTGTTTACGGAATCTGGTTCTTTTGGGGTTATAGTTGATGGTTGTTTCACAATTCCATCTCTACTGCAGAACTGGACATGAGAGTTTCTTCTCATCCAGCTCCTCGCGAATGAAACGATTCAATAATAGTCGAGATAGGTATTCAATGAATAATACACTGAATCATACGATAATGAATCATACGATTCTTTTTTTTTTTTTAGATCTAAGATTGTATACACGAATAGACGTATAGATATTTCTATACATCTAACATCTAGAATCGAATTTCATTTAAAATTTCTTTTTGCTATAATAGATAACCAATCTTGATTTGGACTTTTAGTGAATATCCGAAAACGTCGTAAGGCTTTCGCGGGCGAATATTGACTCTTTCAAGATCTGGTTCATCCGAAGGGTCAGTCCATGACCTCTCAGAATAACTGAATTGGTTTCTGGTGCGTTCCGCCATCCTACCCAATGAATTATTAGAATTCGTTTTCAATAGAATCTTCTGCATTCACAGGTTCCGTCGTTCCCATCACTTCTTGCTGAATGGCTAGGCCGAATTTTCTGCAATGGAGCTCGTAATTGAATTTGTTGTTCCTGAGTCAATTTCCTCAGCCTTTAATTGACTTGATGCTCTTTTTTTGTTTTAGGTTCTTCCTAAGTATTGATGCTTTATTACACTGCCTTTTCTGAGATGATTCATAGACCATACATATTGGAATCATATATCATGGATATTCTAGTTCTCTCTTTCTATCAACCCTCCTTTTACCCGATCCTTTTCTTTTCTTTCACAATCTATACTCAGATTGATTTTTTTTATGTAAAAAGATTTCAGTTGCTACAACTTTCTGATCAATCGATCATAGAGTGACTGATTCTTTGGATCCAGATAATACGAAGCAATGAGCTGGTTATTAGTTTTCTAGTTATGAGTTCTATAGTTATGAGTTCTATCATTACTAGCTCCTACTCCTATTTTGGTATGGGCCGTCCGTTTTTGAACCCTAAACTTAAACCTAAAGGAAATAACTGACGAGTCACACACTAAGCATAGCAATTATATCAAAGGATCAATCCAATTTTTATTCAATCCTATAGAATAGAATTGAATAAAAAGAAGAATAGAATTGAATAAAAAGAAAAAAGAATTGCTCCTTTTTGATTGAACGAAAAGGGATGAAAGAGTTTGTCATTTTGTGTTCCATTTTGGATAGAACGGAAATCAAAAGAAAGAATCCTTATTCCTCGCCCGCAAATATCCAAATTTTGATGCCTAATACCCCATAAACCATTCGAACTGTATATGAACAATAATCGATTTTAGCTCGAATGGTTTGTAGCGGAACCCTCCCTTCTCTGATCCATTCCACACGTGCGATTTCTTTTCCTTCGATACGGCCTGCAATTTGTACTTGAATTCCTTTTGTATTCCCTGGGGCAATGGATTTTTCAATCGCGGTTTTCATTACCTTTCGAAATGCAACTCTTTCTTTTAATTGTTTGGCTATGTATTCTGCAACAATAGTAGGCTGTCCATAGGGCTTTGTAATTATTGTGATAGCAATGTTGAGTTTATGGTTCACAGAATGAAACCCTTTTTCTACATTGGTCTTTAATTCTTTGATTCTTTGTGGTTTCCCCTTTCTTAAAAATTTTGGCAAGTCTGGGAAGCTCGTATAGATTACGACCTTTATCACATCGCTACTTTTTTGAATTTCTATACGTGAAATGAGTGTCTCATCGGAAGGTATGTTTTTTTTTGCATTTTTCTTTATACAATCACGTACAAAATCTTTCTTTATACAATCCCGTACAAAATTCTTTATACAATCACGTATTTTTTGATCTTCCTGAAGACCTTTGGAGTAATTTTTGGGTTCTGCAAACCAAAGGGAATGATGTCTTTGGGTTGTACCAAGTCTCAAACCAAGTGGATTTATTTTTTGTCCCATACACCCTCACTCTCCCTATTAGCCCAGTTCAATTTCAATCTGTCCCGATCTATCATATAGAAATACCTCTCTCTTATATCTGTATATTTAGTATATATATATCTATCCATCTTTTTTTATCCATATTTGATCTTTCGATATATCTTTCAATACAATAGTTATATGACAGGTGGTTCTTTTTATGGGATAACTATGTCCTCGGGCTCGAGGTTTTAACTTTTTCCTGATAGTACCCCTGTTGACTTCGGCTTTACTAATGATTAAATCCCTTTTCTTTAACCCCATATTGTGACTCGCATTGGCTGCCGCAGAATAAACCAATTTAAAAATAGGGGAACATGCTCGATAAGGCATGAGTGCTAATATCATAAGTGTTTCGTTGTAGGAACGTCCACGAATCTGATCAATGACTCTTCGCGCTTTGTGAGCAGACAGACAGATATGTTGACCTAAAGCGTATACTTCTCTACTGTTGTTCTTGTTTATCATCAGGTTTACCTCCCACAAATGAACGATGAGCACCTAATATCTACTTTATTAATTCAGATTAACGACGAGATTTATTATCGTTTCTCGTATGTTCTCGGAAATTAAGAGTAGGTGCAAATTCTCCCAATTTTTGACCTACCATACGCTCTGTTATATAAACAGGCAAATGCTCTTTTCCATTATGAATGGCGATTGTATGTCCGATCATTGTGGGTATAATGGTAGATGCCCGGGACCAAGTTATTATTATTTCTTTTTCCCCCTTGCTGTTGAGTTTCTCAATTTTTCCTAATAAATGATTCGCAACAAAAGGATTTTTTTTTTTTGAACGTGGCACAGCTACTTACTCCTATCTTTTTTCTTTTGTAAAGACGAAGAAACATATTCGATGTTCAAGATTTTCCTATTTAGTACGTCGACGAAGAATGAAACGATCGCTATATTTATTCCGTTTTCTACTTCTTCTTCCAAGTGCCGGATAACCCCAAGGGGTTGTGGGGTGTTTTCTACCAATGGGGGCCCTTCCTTCGCCACCCCCATGGGGATGGTCTACAGGGTTCATAACCACTCCTCTGACTACAGGACGCTTACCTAGCCAACGCTTAGATCCGGCGCTACGCAGCAAACTTTTCTGGCTCACCCCAACATTACCTACTTGTCCGACTGTTGCTGAGCAGTTTTTGGAGATCAAACGGACCTCCCCGGATGGTAATCTTAATGTGGCCGATTTACCTTCTTTTGCAATCAGTTTTGCTACAGTCCCCGCTGCTCTAGCCAACTGTCCACCTTTTCCAAGTGTGATTTCTATGTTATGTATGGCTGTTCCTAAGGGCATATGGGTTGAAGTAGATTCGTCTTTTTGATCAATCAAAACCTCTTCCCAAACTGTACAAGCTTCTTTCCAAAGCATACGGCTTTCTGAATGTATAGGAGGATATCTATACGGATGGATCCTATAGGAATCGTATGATGAAGTATCACATGAATGGATAGATAGACATCCAAATATGTCGAATCACTCATGTGATGATAGTCTACATTCTCGGTCTCTCCGTTCCGTCATCTGGCTTATGTTCTTCAGGTAGCATTCAGACCGAATGACTCTATGAAATTACGTCGATACTTCCAAATATTAGGGGTAACGTAGGAGACATCTCTCTTTTTCCCCGGGGGGTAGAATTATCACTTCTTAGCTTTCAATTCGCCTCTGACCATCAAATGAAATGTGCATAATCTCTCTTCTTCTCTTTGGAACTAAAGGGCGTTTCTGGTTCTGTCGGTGCTTCAAACAATTTTGTCTTCTCCATATTACCATATCTCTAGAGTCAATAATTTTATATGAGTCACTATTGAACTCAATCACTTGCTGCCGTTACTCTTCAGTTTTCTGTTGAGGTCTATTCCGTAGAGGCATTCACATAGGATCCGTGATCGATTTCTAGGTTTCGTCGTAAACCTGATTGGTTACTTCCAATTACGTAAATCCATGGTGCAAACCGCACTCAAAGGTAGGGCATTTCCCATTGAGATAGGAACTTCTGTACCCGAACCAATGGTATCTCCAATTCTCGCCCCTCTGGGATGTAAAATATAGTTCTTCTCACCATCCCGATAGTGTATGAGACAAATGTGTGCATTTCGATTAGGGTCGTATTCTATGGTTACGATTCTCCCAGATATGTCTTTTTCATTCCGTCGAAAATCGATTTGACGGTATAGACGCTTATGCCCTCCCCCTCTATGCCTTGCGGTAATGATTCCTCTGGCATTCCGCCCTTTCCCACAATGACGCTGTCCAGAGATCAAATTTTTTCGTGGATTGGATTTCACTCGACTGTCTGCGGCCCCATTGCGTGTGCTCGGGGTAGAAGTTTTGTATAAATGGATCGCCGTGTTATTCAGTATTTTGATTGAAGCTCTTTTCTTTCTATCGAAAGGGGTGGAATAGAATAACCCGGTTGAAGCGTAATGATCATACGTCTGTAATGCATTGTATGTCCCCTAATAGGTCCCCTTCTTCGACCCTTTCCCGGGAGCCGATGACTATTCATAGCTATTACCTTAACCCCAAAGAAGAGTTCGACCCAATGCTTGATTTCTGTCCTAGTTGATCCTGATTCGACATTAGAAGTATATTGATTCTTCCCCACCAATAGCCTAACACTTTTTTCGGTAAATACTGCATATTTGATTCCATCCATAAATCCACTTTCTTTCCTATGAGTTCCAGTATTGATAAGAATTCGAGTTCTTACTGTTCATATGTTATAGTATGAATATACCACACCAATTCGTTCTCTATTAAGGTTCGAATTCAAATCTACAGAATCGAACGAATCTCATAGAGAACTCTATCGAAATCGAACGCTATCGAAATCGAAGATCGAAAGAATTCTGAAAACAAAAAACCCATATATATATATCTATATATATATAATAGACATATAAAGTAAGATTGATTTCTCTGATGATGATGATACAGAGCCAGTTCCAATAGACTGAACTTATGAAACGCTCCCATCCCATTGGTGTGCATCCAGTAGGAATTGAACCTACGAATTCGCCAATTATGAGTTGGGCGCTTTAACCATTCAGCCATGGATGCTTGGATCATCATACATCGTGAATCAATCATTTCCAACCATAACCATAACCATAACCATGCGAACAAAACCGCGGAGAGACTATGAAGTCCAATTATGGATCTTCGAATTGAGAGAGATACTGAGAGAAATCAAGACTTTTGGCTATTCGTATTTGTTCGATTCATGGACCCAATTCGATTTCGTGGAATCTTTTACTTACCTTTTTTTCCACCAAGAACGTTTTCTGAAACTTTTTGACCCCCGAATTTGGAGTCTCCTCCTTTCGGGTTCACCAAGCAACCGATCTTTCACGAGCAAAGTTGTAGTACTGGTTAAGGGTGTAGTACTGATTCTAGTAGCGGTCCTTATATCTCGTATGCACCATCAAACTATGGTCGAAAGAAAAAATCTCTATTTGAGGGGGCTTCTTCCTCTACCTATGAATTCCATTGGACCTAGAAATGATACATTGTTTCGTTCTTCCCATAGGTTGGTTGTTTCGCTCCTGTATCTTCCAAAAGGGAAAAAGATCTCTGAGGGTGGTTTCATGGATCCGAAAGGGAGTCCTTGGGTTCTCCCAATAACTCAAAAGTGTATCATGCCTGAATCTAACTGGGGTTCGCGGTGGTGGAGGAACTGGATCGGAAAAAATAGGGATTCTAGTTGTAAGATATCGAAAGAAACCCTAGCTGGAATTGAGATCTCATTCAAAGAGAAAGATATCCAATATCTGGAGTTTCTTTTTGTATCCTATACGACGGATGATCCGATCGCGCTCGGCAGGGACCACGATTGGGAATGGTTTGATGGCCTTTCTCCGAGGAAGAAGCGAAACAGAATCAACTTGAATTCGGGACAGCGATTCGAAATCTTAGTGAAACACTGGATTTGTTATCTCATGCCTGCTTTTCGTGAAAAAAGACCAATGGAAGGGAAGGGTTTCTTCAAACAACAGGGATCCGATTTTTTGAGGAAGGTATCGAGAGAGAATTGGATTTGGTTAGACAATGTGTGGTTGGTAAACAAGGATCGGTTTTTTAGCAAGGTACGGAATGTCTCGTCAAATATTCACTCTGATTCCACAAGATCTAGTTTCGTTCAAGGAACGGATTCTAGCCAATTGAAAGGATCTTCTGATCAATCCAGAAATGCTTTCGATTCCATTAGGAATGAGGATTCGGAATCTCACACATTGATCAATCAAAGAGAGATTCAACAACTCAAAGAAAGATCGATTCTTTTGGATTGGGATCCTTCCTTTCTTCAAACGGAAGGAACCGAGATAGAATCAGACCGATTCCCGAACAGCCTTTCTGGAGATTCCTCAATGTCCCGGCTATTCGCGGAACGTGAGACGCAGATGATTCGTCATCTGCTTCCGGAAAAAATCGAAGAATTTCTTGGGAATCCTACAAGATCAATTCGTTCTTTTTTCTCTGACAGATGGTCAGAACTTCATCTGGGTTCGAATCCTACTGAGAGGTCCGATCCTAAATTGTTGAAGAAACAACACGATGTTTCTTTTGTCCCTTCCAGGCGATCGGAAACGAAAGAAATAGTGGATCTCTTCAAGATAATTCCGTATTTGCAAAAGACCATCTCAATTCATCCTATTTCATCAGATCCGGGATGTGATAGGGTTCCGAAGGATGAACCGGATCTGGACAGTTCCAATAAGATTTCATTCTTGACCCAAAATCCATTTTTGGATTTCTTTCATCTATTCCATGACCGGAACAGGGTGGGGTACACGTTACACCACGATTTTGAATCCGAAGAGAGATTTTCAAAAATGGCAGATCTACTCATTCTATCAATCACCGAGCCGGATCTATGGACCCAAAATTTCCAGGAACATTTGGAACATTTCATTTCTGAGGCGACGAGGCGTTTTCAATTTCAAGTAGTGTTCGATCGATATCATCATCATCGAGATCGATTCCGTATTCATCGATCTCGATATCGATTCCGTATTCATCTGAATCGATTAGGTATTCATCGATCTCGATTCCGTATTCATCTGAATCGATTCCGTATTCATCTGAATCGATTCCGTATTTCTCTGAATCGAGATCGCTTCTGTATTCATCTGAATCGCTTCCGTATTTCTCTGAATCGGTTCCGTATTCATCTGAATCGATTCCGTATTCATCTGAATCGGTTCCGTATTCATCTGAATCGATTCTGTAGTCATCTGAATCGATTCCGTATGAATCCGACTCAATATTTGGTTGATTTGGGCGAGTTTATGGGGAAACTGTCGAAGTCACATCCCTTTTTGACGAAGTCACCTCGTTTCCTTTTGTCGAAGGCATCCTTATTTTTCTCAAATTCACTTCCCTTTTGGTCGAAGTCACTTCTCTTTTTTTTGTCGAAGTCACTTCTCTTTTTGTCCTTTTTGTCGAAGTCACTTCCCTTTTTCTTTGTGAGTATCGGAAGTTCCCCCATTCCTGGGTCTGAGATCCCCATCTATATCTATGAATTGAAAGGGCCGAATGATCCACTCTGCAATCCGTTGATTGACTCATTTCCTACTAGAAAGAATTGCAGGAACGATTTTGATAACACGGATTCCTATTTCTCAATGACATCCCACGATCGAGACAATTGGCTGAATCCCGTGAAACCATTTCATCGAAGTTCATTGATATCTTCTTTTTCGAAAGCAAATCGACTTCGATTCTTGAATAATCCACATCACTTCTGGTTCTATTGTAACAAAAGATTCCCTTTTTATGTGGAAAAGGCCCTTCTCAAGAATTCGGATCTTACGTATGGACAATTCCTCAATATCTTGTTCATTCGCAACAAAAGATTTTCTTTGTGCGTCGGTAAAAAAAAACATGTTTTGGGGGAGCGAGATACGATTTCCCTAATCGAGTCACAGGTATCTAAGATATTCCTACCTAAGGATTTGCCACAAAGTGGTGACGAAACGTATAACTTGTACAAATCTTTCCATTTTCCAATGCGATTCGATCCATTCGTTGGTAGAGCTATTTATTCGATCGCAGACATTTCTGGAACACCTCTAACAGAGGGACAAATAGTCCATTTTGAAAGAACGGATTGTCCACCTCTTTCAGATATGAATCTATCTGATTCCGAAGGGAAGCAATATCTCAATTTCAATTCAAACATGGGTTTGATTCACACTTCATGTGCTGAGAAATCCAAAAAGAGGAAAAAACGGAGTCTTAAGTTTAAGAAACGGGAGATGGATAGAACCCTTCAACGAGAGCGTGCTTTTTCAAATCTCTCAAAATGGAATCTGTTCCAACCATATATACCGTGGTTCTTTACTTTGACAGGGTTCAAATATCTAAAATTCGCCCTTTTAGATCCTTTTTCAAACCTATTGAGCAGTCACATATCTATTTTTCAGGATATTCTGGAGACATCATGGTGGATTCTTCAGACAAAATTGTGGTGGATTCTTTCAAACTGGAATCTCAGTGAGATTTCGAGTCATTGTTTACAGACTCTTCTTCGGTCCGCAGAACTGATTCATCGAAATAATGAGTCACCCCTATGGCTGAGATCATCAAATGCTCGGGAGTTCCTCATCCTTTTCCTTCTTCTTGTTGCTGGATATCTCATTGGTACACATCTTCTCTTTGTTTCCCGAGCCTCTAGTGAGTTACAGACGGATTTCAAAAAGATCAAATCTTTGATGATTCCATCATACATGATTGAGTTGCAAAAACTTCTGGATAGGTATCCTCCATCTGAGCGGAATTCTTTCTGGTTAAAGAATCTCTTTCTAGTTGCTCTGGAACAATTAATCTATTTTCTAGAAGCAATATGGGGTTCTGCTTTTAACATGCTATTGGGTGGCGGTTCCGCTTATGGGTTCAAATCCATAGGTTCTAAGAAGAAATTTTGGAATAGCAATCTCATGGGTATCATGGATTTCCTAAGGATCATACCAAATCCTATCAATCGAATCACTTTTTCGAGAAATACGAGACATCTAAGTCGTACAAGTAAAGAGATCTATTCATTGATAAGAAAAAACGTGAACGTTGAGTGGATTGATTCTCAAAAGAAACTAGAATCCTGGGTCGCGACCAGTGATGTGACTGAGGATGAAGAAAGAGAATTCTTGGTTCAGTTGTCCACCTTAACGATAGAAAAAAGGATGGATCAAATGCTATTGAGTCTGACTCATAGTGATGGTTTATCAAAGAATGACTCTAGTTATCAAATGGTTGAACAACAGGGATCAATTTACTTACGATACGTAGTTGACATTCATCAAAAGGATCTAATGAATTATGAGTTCAATAGATCCTGTTTAGCAGAAAGACGGATATTCCTTGCTCATTTTCAGACAATCACTTATTCACAAACCTCGTGTGGGGCTACTCGTTTTCATTTCCCATCTCATGGAAAACCCTTTTCGCTCCGCTTAGCCCTATCCCCCTCTAGGGGTATTTTAGTGATAGGTTCGATAGGAACTGGACGATCCTATTTGGTCAAATCCCTCGCGACAAACTCCTATGTTCCTTTCATTACGGTAGTTCCGAACAAGTTCCTGGATGACAATTACATTCCTTATCAGTATCAGTTCGATCCTTATGATAGTGAGTCTGAGGATCTTGCTAATGAGTATGACGATCTTTATGAGAACTATGTTGAGAGTCTTGATATGCTGGATGTTGATGAGAGTGACGATAGCGATAGCGATAGCGATGATGACCTTGATATCGATGATATAGAGCTGCTAAATGCGCGACCTGAGGATAGACTACTACTAAATCCAGTTACTATCCGCATTCCATTCGAAATAGCAAAAGCAATGTCCCCTTGCATACTTTGGATTCCAAACATTCATGATCTGTCTGTGCGTTCGTCGAATAGCTTATCCCTCGGTCTATTAGTGAACTCTCTCTCCAGGGATTGTGAAAGATGCTCCACTAGCAATATCCTTGTTATTGCTTCGACTCATATTCCCCAAAAAGTGGATCCCGCTCTAATAGCTCCGAATAAATTAAATACATGCCTTAAGCTACGAAGGCTTCTTATTCCACAACAACGAAAGCAGTTTTTCACTCTTTCATATACTAGGGGATTTCACTTGGAAAAGAAACTGTCCCATCCTAATGGATTCGGGTCCATAACCATGGGTTCCAGTGTACGAGATCTTGTAGCACTTACGAATGAGGCCCTATCCATTAGTATTGCACAGAAGAAATCCATTATAGACACTCATACAATTCGATCTGCTCTTCATAGACAAACTTGGAATTTTCGAGCCAAGGTAAGACCGGTTCAGGATCATGGGATCCTTTTCTATCAGATCGGAAGGGCTATTGCACAAAATGTACTTCTAAGGAATGGCCCCATAGATCCTATATCTATCTATCTGAAGAAGAGATTCCCTAAGGCAGGGGGTTCTTATTTGTACAACTGGTACTTCGAGCTTGCAACGAGCATGAAGAGATTAACGATACTTCTTTATCTTTTGAGTTGTTCTGCCGGATCGGTCGCTCATGATCTTTGGTCTCTACCCGGACCCGATGAAAAAAATGGGATAACTTCTGATTTGGTTGAGACTGATTCTGCTCTAGTTCGTGGCCTATTAGAAGTATTCGAAGGAGAAGGCACTCTGGTGGGATCCTCTCGGACAGAAAAAGATGGCAGTCAGTTTGCTAATGATCGAGTGACATTGCTTCTTCGGTCTGAACGAAGGAATCCCTTAGATATGATGAAAAATGGATTTTTTTCTAGCGTTGATCAGAAATTTCTCTATGAAAAAGACGAATCGGAGTTTGAATTGGAAGACGGGGTTCCATTTGGCGAAGGAAACCTCGACCTGCAACAGATAGAGGAGGATTTCTTCAATGACATAGTTTGGGCTCCTAGAATATGGTACCCCGATCTATTTGGTTGGATCGAAAGTCCCAATGAATTGGGATTTCCCTATTGGGCCAGGTCATTTTTGGGCACGCGGATCATTTCTGATCAAGAGAATGATTCGGAGTTCTTGCAGAGTGGAACCATGCAGTACCAGACACGAGATCGATTTTTCAAAGAACAAGGCTTTTATCAAAGCCAATTTCTTTGGGACCCTGCGAATCCATTCTTTTTCGATGCGCCTGTGTTTTCACGTCGAGAATTCTTTGCAGATCAAGAGATGTCAAAGGGGCTTCTTACTTCCCTAACAAAATCGCTGTCTAAAAGCTGGTTCATCAAGAATACGCAAGAAAATAACTTCGAATTGTTGATTCATCGCCAGAGATGTCAGAGAACCAATAGTTCATTATCTAATGGGTCTTTCCGTTCTAATACTCCATCCGAGAGTTATCAGTATTTATCAAATCTGTTCCTATCTAACGGAACGCTAGTGGATCAAATGACAAAGACATTGTTGAGAAAGAGATGGCTTTTCCCGGATGAGATGAACCATTTGATTCATTTAACAGGAGAAAGATTTCCCATTCCTTAGCCGAAAAGATAGGTGGCCATGAAAGGGGGATTAAGTGGAACAGAATTGACCGGTTGGTAGAGTCGTGGAAATACTTGTTTCTTCCCTATTTTTGGCCTTAGCTACATGGCACTGCTACTGCGGAAACATGGAAGAATGGAAATCTTAGATCAAAACACGATGTCTGTATGGCTGGTATGAACTGCCTAAACAAGAATTCTGGAACGGCGAACAACCAGAGCCTATTACTCAGACTCACTACATCAAACAATTTCTATTAATGAAACATGGAAATCCGTTGGAAAATAAAAAAGATGCATGTCCGATGAAAGGGTTGTTGCTATCTGCTCCACTAACGAATCATTGGTTTCACTGAATAACTCAAAAATGCACGGAATAACTAAAGAAAATAGATAGACCTTTCTCTTCGTCTCCGGTCGATGGATCTTCTCAATTGGAAGATCTCCTATATGGCTAAGAAACATTCCAGTTGACCGAGCCTAATTCGAATTGTTTTG